GTAGATTCTCTTTCCATTCATTTAAAAACTTCCACGATCCCCTTCCCGAACCAAACATGAATCTTTCGATTCATTTGGCTCTCACGCTCAATTACTTATTTATGATAAATTCCCATATCTTTTTTTGAATGTAATGAGCCTATCCTCTATTCTCTCTTCATATTCCAAAAAACTATCGAAACTAATTACTAATCCAAAACCAAAATAGTCGGAGGACTCTTCTGACCAAACAAAAATATGTAATTGTCAGCAAAGTTGTTTCTTTTTTTTTTCAATCCAAAAAGTTTTTCTTTCTTTATACACAATACATAGGTCGTCGATTCGGCATTGGATAAAAAGGGGATGAAATCCCCATTTTGATAATAAGTGGTTCAAATCATTTTATCCATATGAGTGTTCTATATCGATAAACTATTCGTTTTGAAAGCATCTCTATATTACAATTAATATAGTGGTAGAAAGAGTACCATGCCGCGTCTGGACTTCAAACGATTTAGCTTTAACCATGTTTAATGGTCCCACATTATTGGTTGATAGAGAATCAAAGTGGATTTACCAACGAATCACGAAATGCTATGGTTCTTACATATGATTTATGAATTTATTCAGAAGTCATTCGTGCGATCATGCACCTTTCTTTCCTAGTTCTAACGGAAAAAGTACAACTGGTCGTATCCAGCCTATTCTTGAAATAAACAACTCGCACACACTCCCTTTCCAAAAAAGATCAATACCCCAAGCACTACACTTAGATTTATTAGATTTGTTGCTAAAATATCGGTATTAAACCCGAAACTCCCGGCAGACGGCCAGTGGCCCAAAGAAAGGAAAGAATCGGTTACATTTTTCATATGATCTCCTCTTATAGATAGACTCAAAAAAAAAAGATTTTTCATATTTCTAAGATTAAACAAAAGGATTCGCAAATAAAAGTGCTAATGCTACAACCAGGCCATAAATTGTTAAAGCTTCCATAAAAGCTAAACTAAGCAATAAAGTACCTCGTATTTTTCCCTCCGCCTCGGGCTGTCTCGCGATACCTTCTACAGCTTGGCCCGCAGCAGTACCTTGACCAACTCCCGGTCCAATAGAAGCAAGCCCTACAGCCAATCCAGCAGCAATAACGGAAGCGGCAGAAATCAGTGGATTCATGATAAGTTCCTCGTACGAAAAAAAAAAAAAAAATGGTTAATGATACAATCAACCGATTAATTATAACTTCATTATTCCATCACTACGATTCATCCAGTCGAAGTAACTACGAACTTCAATTGAAGTAATAATTTTATTAAATGATTAAAACTACTTTACTTCGATATCTCTTTTTTAGTTCCTATCGACAAAGTATTTGCGAATCCATACGACTTTCGTTCGTCCGTTTCTTTGTTCCGAACCATTCGTTGAATTCTTCGATCTTTTTCTTGATTTCATCCCTTTATTCATTCAATTTACAGTCACGGATGAGACGGAAGGACTTCTATTGGAATCCCCATTTAAATTTACAGGCAATATCTTTACTTCATATAGAACTAGTCAATATCTAATATCACATATACATGTCTTTCTTCCATAACGTAAACCAACTCTTTATTCATCTTAGATTCAATCGGATTCCAGAATCATGCGTCGAAACAAGTTGACTTATAGCATAGCTATTAAATTACATATGCCTAGTTCGACCCCCCCCCTCTCCGATCTGAACCAACCTGAATCCCGTTTTTGTAAATTCTTTGCTCTCCTCGCTTTTCTTTATGATTATCCCGCACGGATACAATCTAAATGGACAAATTGATTAGGCCGAATCATTGGATAGAAATATCGTTATTTGATTAATCTAAGTTCATGCAATTTCTTATTTATGAAAATTTTCTTTTGGTCAATCGCTGAAGAAAATAAGCTGAAAGGGGAATCGTTCTATAGAACATCCCCTTTTTCTTTAATCACACATCGTAAACCACAAGAATTCTTATTCAAATTACGACTCCGAATATTTAATATTCGGATTGGCTGACCCGTATAAAACGAATATTCATTGAGGAGAGGTATGATATAAGTGGACCAACCAGGAATTTTAGGAAAAAGATCTTTTAGATCTCTTTCCCCCCCCCCTTTTTTTTACAATTCTCTACTCTAATATCGTAATCTTTTTTGCTATAACTCTAGATTATAGTGAGTTGTATATTTTTATTTCCTAATTTTCTTTTTTGGGGCTGCGCATACGTTGCCTTGCGCTAAGCTAAAAAAAAGAATCTTTCGAAAACTAGTCAATGATGGCCCTCCATGGATTCACCTATATAAGCCGCGGCTAAAGTTGCAAAAATCAGAGCTTGAATACCACTTGTAAATAATCCAAGGAACATGACAGGTATCGGAACCACTAAAGGTACTAAAGAAACAAGAACAACAACTACTAATTCATCAGCTAATATATTTCCGAAAAGTCGAAAACTAAGTGACAAAGGCTTTGTGAAATCTTCTAAGATGTTAATGGGTAAAAGGA